TTAAAAATAAGCTAAATTAAGCTTTTGGGTTCATACCCCAAATATAAAGGAAACCCCTTTTTTTTAAATTTATTTATAATAAAGTGCCTGATTAAAAGGATTATTCTGATAGGATAAATTATGTAATTTTTTACCTTTATTATATTTTATAGAATCAAACTATATCTAATAATTTCAAAAATTATTGTGCATCTTACACTAAAATATAATTTTTTTTAAAATTTAATTTTTTTTTTTAAATTATAATTTTTATTTTTTATTTTATATATTAATAATTCTAATAAAATATTTTTTATATTTATTTTATTCTTTAGTACAATGATTTCTATTTCAGCTAATTCATGATTAGGATGTTGAATCGGATTAGAAATTAATTTATTAAGATTTATTCCTCTTATAAGTTCACCTTTAAATTTAATTAACTCAGAAGCTTCATTAAAATATTTTCTTACTCAATCAATTGCTTCAATTAATTTTTTATTTTCTATTTTATTAAATTTAATTTTATTTAATATATTTTATTTTCATAATTTATTATCAATTATAATTAACTCAACTTTATTAATAAAAATAGGTTCAGTTCCTTTTCATTTTTGATTTCCTAATATTATAGAAGGTTTATCATGATTAAATAATTTCATTTTAATAACATGACAAAAAATTTCTCCAATAATTTTATTATCTTATTATATAAATATTAATTACTTAATTTTTATTATAATTTTAAATGTAATAATTGGAGCAATTGGAAGATTTAATCAAACTTCATTACGTAAATTAATAGCCTTTTCTTCAATTAATAATTTAGGATGAATAATTTCAACTCTTTTAATTAGAGAAAATTTATGATTAACTTATTTTATATTTTACTCAATATTCTTATTTATTTCTTGTTTTCTCTTCTTTATTACTAATATATTTTATATTAATCAATTATATAATTTTAATTTTAATTATTTAATTAAATTTTCTATTATATTAAATTTTCTTTCATTAGGGGGATTACCCCCATTTTTAGGATTTTTTCCAAAATGATTAGTTATTAATTATTTAATTTTTAATAATTTATTTTTTATTACATTTATTTTTATTATATTTAGTTTAATTTTATTATTTGTTTATATTCGAATTATTTATTCCTCATTTATATTTTATTTTATTAAATTAAAATGATTTAAATTATATTTTAAAAATAAATTTATTATAATAATTTATTTTATAAATATAATTTCTTTATTAGGAATAATTCTTAGAACTTTATTTTTTTTTTAAAAAGGTTTTAAGTTAATTAAAACTAATAATCTTCAAAATTATTTATAAAGAAATTCTTTAAGCCTTAATAATATTTTATATTATACCTTAAAATTTGCAATTTCATATCATATTTGAATATAAGACTAATTTTTAAAATCAACTAATTAATAAAAGAGAATATTTCTCGTTAATAAATTTACAATTTATCGCTTACTAACTCAGCCATTTTATTTCTATTGCGAAAATGATTTTTTTCTACTAATCATAAAGATATTGGAACTTTATATTTTATTTTTGGAATCTGATCTGGAATAGTTGGAACATCATTAAGTCTAATAATTCGAACAGAATTAGGTAATCCAGGATCTTTAATTGGGGATGACCAAATTTATAATACTATTGTAACAGCTCATGCTTTTATTATAATTTTTTTTATGGTTATACCTATTATAATTGGAGGATTTGGAAATTGATTAGTCCCACTAATACTTGGGGCTCCTGATATAGCTTTCCCTCGAATAAATAATATAAGTTTTTGACTTCTTCCCCCTTCTTTAATATTATTAATTTCTAGAAGAATTGTTGAAAATGGAGCAGGAACTGGATGAACAGTTTACCCTCCCTTATCCTCTAACATTGCCCATAGTGGATCTTCAGTTGACTTAGCAATTTTTTCCCTACATTTAGCAGGAATTTCTTCAATCCTAGGAGCAATTAATTTTATTACAACTATTATTAATATACGAGTTAATAATTTATCTTTTGATCAAATACCTTTATTTGTTTGAGCAGTTGGTATTACAGCTCTTCTTTTATTATTATCTTTACCAGTTTTAGCTGGGGCTATTACAATATTATTAACTGATCGTAATTTAAATACTTCTTTCTTTGATCCAGCTGGAGGTGGAGATCCAATTTTATACCAACATTTATTTTGATTTTTTGGTCATCCAGAAGTCTATATTTTAATTTTACCAGGATTTGGCATAATTTCTCACATTATTTCCCAAGAAAGAGGAAAAAAGGAAACTTTTGGTTCCTTAGGAATAATTTATGCTATAATAGCAATTGGATTACTAGGATTTATTGTTTGAGCCCACCATATATTTACTGTAGGAATAGACATTGATACTCGAGCATATTTTACTTCAGCAACAATAATTATTGCTGTACCAACTGGAATTAAAATTTTTAGTTGATTAGCAACATTACATGGAACTCAAATTAATTATAGTCCTTCAATATTATGAAGATTAGGTTTTATTTTTCTATTTACGATTGGAGGTTTAACTGGGGTAATTCTAGCTAATTCTTCTATTGATATTACATTACATGATACATATTATGTAGTTGCTCATTTTCATTATGTATTATCTATAGGAGCTGTATTTGCTATTTTTGGAGGATTTATTCACTGATATCCTTTATTTACTGGATTAATTCTTAATCCTTATTTATTAAAAATCCAATTTATCTCTATATTTATTGGAGTTAATTTAACATTTTTCCCTCAACATTTTTTAGGACTTGCAGGAATACCTCGACGATACTCAGATTACCCTGATAGATTTATATCTTGAAATATTATTTCCTCATTTGGGTCTTATATTTCTCTATTCTCTATAATTTTAGTTATTATTATTATTTGAGAATCAATAATTAATCAACGAATTATTTTATTTTCTTTAAATATGCCATCTTCAATTGAATGATACCAAAATTTACCTCCTTCTGAACATTCATATAATGAATTACCTATTTTAAGTAACTTCTAATATGGCAGACTATATGCAATGGATTTAAACCCCATTTATAAAGAATTTCTCTTTTTTTAGAAATGGCAACTTGATCTAATTTTAACTACCAAAATAGAAATTCTCCTTTAATAGAACAAATTATTTTTTTCCATGATCATACTTTAATTATTTTAATTATAATTTTATTTTTAGTTTCATATTTAATAATTAGATTATTTTTTAATAAATATATTAATCGATTCTTATTAGAAGAACAAATAATTGAATTAATTTGAACTATTTTACCAGCCATTACTTTAATTTTTATTGCCTTACCATCATTACGTCTCCTTTATTTATTAGATGAACTTAATAATCCTCTTATTACATTAAAATCCATTGGACATCAATGATACTGAAGTTATGAATACTCAGACTTTAATAATATTGAATTTGATTCTTATATAATTCAAAATAATAATTTAAATGATTTTCGTCTTCTTGATGTAGATAATCGAATTATTCTTCCTATAAGTAATCAAATTCGAATTTTAGTCACTGCATCAGATGTTATTCATTCATGAACTATTCCATCTTTAGGAGTAAAAATTGATGCTAATCCTGGACGTTTAAATCAAACTAGATTTTTTATCAACCGACCTGGAATTTTTTTTGGACAATGTTCTGAAATTTGTGGAGCAAATCATAGATTTATACCTATTGTTGTAGAAAGTATCCCTATTAAAAATTTCATTAATTGAATTAATAATTATTCATTAGATGACTGAAAGCAAGTACTGGTCTCTTAAACCATTTTATAGTAAATTAGCAATTACTTCTAATGAAAGAATTAGTTAAATTTATAACATAAATATGTCAAATTTAAATTATTATTATTATTATAATATTCTTTTATCCCTCAAATAATACCAATTAATTGATTATTTTATTTTATTTTTTTTATTTGTATTTTTATTTTATTTATAATTATTAATTATTTTATTTTTAATTATAAAATTGAAGTAATTAATAAAAATATTAGATTTTTCAAAAATAAAAATAATAATTGAAAATGATAAATAATTTATTTTCTATTTTTGACCCCTCAACAAATCTATTTAATTTATCTTTAAATTGATTAAGAACTTTTATTGGAATTTTATTTATCCCTTTATCATTCTGATTAATCCCAAATCGTCATTTTATTTTATGAAATATAATTTCAACCAAATTAAATAATGAATTTAAAATATTATTAGGTCCAAATAGATTTAAAGGTTCAACTTTTATTTTTATTTCATTATTTTTTTTTATTTTATTTAATAATTTTTTAGGACTATTTCCTTATATTTTTACTAGTACTAGTCATTTAAATATTTCCTTATCTATCTCAATTACATTATGATTAACCTTTATACTTTATGGATGATTAAATAATACTCAAAATATATTTATTCATATAATTCCTCAAGGAACCCCAACTATTTTAATACCTTTTATAGTATTAATTGAAACTATTAGTAATATTATTCGCCCAGGAACATTAGCTGTTCGATTAACAGCTAACATAATTGCAGGACATCTTCTTTTAACTTTATTAAGCAGAACTGGTATTACAATATCTAATTATTTTATTATATTTTTAATTATTATTCAAATTTTATTATTAATTCTTGAATCAGCTGTATCTATTATTCAAGCTTATGTTATTTCTGTTTTAAGAACTCTTTATTCTAGTGAAGTAAATTAATGTCTAATTACAATAATCATCCGTATCATTTAGTTGACTATAGACCTTGACCCCTAACTGGAGCTATTGGAGTAATAACTTTAGTTACAGGATTAGTAAAATGATTTCATAATTTTAGTATAAATTTATTAATTATTGGATATATTATTATTTTATTAACTATATATCAATGATGACGTGATATTTGCCGAGAAGGTACTTATCAAGGTAAACATACAATTTTAGTTTCTAATGGACTTCGATGAGGAATAATTTTATTTATTATTTCAGAAATTTTTTTTTTTATTTCTTTCTTTTGAGCTTTTTTTCATAGAAGTCTTTCTCCTAACATTGAAATTGGATCTATATGACCTCCAATAAGTATTATAGCCTTTAATCCCTTTCAAATTCCTCTTCTTAATACTATTATTTTAATTACTTCAGGAATTACAATTACTTGATCCCATCATGCTATTATAGTTAATAATTTTACTCAAGCCACTCAAAGTTTATTTTTAACTGTATTCCTAGGAATTTATTTTACTATCCTTCAAGCTTATGAATATTTTGAAGCCCCTTTCTCTATTGCTGATAGAATTTATGGAGCTACATTTTTTATAGCAACAGGATTCCATGGTTTACATGTAATTATTGGAACAATTTTTCTATTAACTTGCTTAATTCGATTAATTAATAATCACTTCTCTAGTATACACCATTTCGGATTTGAAGCTGCAGCTTGATATTGACATTTTGTGGATGTAGTTTGATTATTTCTTTATATTTCTATTTATTGATGAGGAAATTAATTATTTATATAATATATTTAGTATATTTGACTTCCAATCAAAAAGTTTAATAATTTTAATATAAATAATTATTATAATATTTATTTTATCTTTAATTTTTATTATTATTTCTAATTTACTTATATTAATTTCTATATTTATTTCAAAAAAATCATTTCTTGATCGAGAAAAATGCTCTCCTTTTGAATGTGGATTTGACCCTAAATCTATCGCTCGTATTCCTTTTTCTTTACATTTTTTTTTAATTACAATAATTTTTTTAATTTTTGATGTAGAAATTGCTTTAATTTTCCCAATTATTCCAACATTTAAACTAGTAAATTTAATTTATTGATTTAAAATTAGTATTTTTTTTCTAATAATTTTATTATTAGGACTTTATCATGAATGAAATCAAAATATATTAAATTGATCAAATTAGGATTATAGTTTAATAAAACATTTAATTTGCATTTAAAAAATATTGATTTATTCAATTTATCTTAAATAAGAAGCAATTTTGCATTTAATTTCGACTTAAAAGTTAGAGTTTTTTACTCCTTATTTTTAATTGAAACCAAAATAGAGGTATATCACTGTTAATGATAAAATTGAATATTTATTATTCCAATTAAATATTTATTTTTAGAAATATTTTATAATTAAGCTACTAACTTAATTTTTAGTGATTCACAATCATTAATATTTCTATTTATATAGTTTAATAAAAACATTACATTTTCATTGTAAAAATAAAATATTTATTTTTATAAATATTTTTATTTATTATTATTATTTTATTATTATTATTATTATTTATTTAAAGATTATTTAATCACCCTAATATCTTCAATATTATACTCTATTATTTAAGCTATTTAAATTAAATTATTATTATTAATATAATAATAATTAATATTCATAAAATAAATCTAAATAAATAAATTTTAAAATTATTTATTTGATAAATATAATAAAATAATGAATTATATTTTATAATTTTATATAAACCTTGACCTCTATAAAACTCTCTTCAGCCTAAATCAATATTTTTAAATAATTTTTGACTAAAATTTAAAAAATAATAATTTAAACCATAAGTTGATAAATTTGGTAAAAATCATATTGTAACAAAAAAATATCTAATATTATAAGTTAATAAAAATTTATTTAATGAATAAATTTTCATATTTCTAATTAAATATCCTAATATTAATCCTATTAAGGTAACATAAATTACTATTATCTTTAAAGATAAAGGTAAATAAATTATATAAGGGTAATAAAAAATTAATCAACTTAATATTCTTCCTGAAATTAATCTTATTATTAATAAAATTAATATTCTTTTTAATATTAAATAATCCTCATCATATAAATTATAAATTACAATTAAGTTATAATCATTTACTATTAAATATATTAATAAACGAATAGTATAAAATATAGTTAAACCTGTAGAAAAATAATATAAATAAAAAATTAATAAATTTAAATTTCTTATTCTAACTATTTCTAAAATTAAATCTTTAGAATAAAACCCAGCTAAAAAAGGAATCCCACATAAAGCTAAATTAGAAATATTCATACATAAGGAAGTTATTGGGATATAAATTCTAATTCCACCTATTATTCGAATATCTTGATTATTATTTATTATATGAATAATAACTCCCGCACATATAAATAATAAAGCTTTAAATATAGCATGTGTTAATAAATGAAAAAAAGCTAAATCAAAAAATCCTATTCTTAAAATTCTTATTATTAAACCTAATTGACTCAAAGTAGATAAAGCAATAATTTTTTTTAAATCAAACTCATAATTAGCACAAATACCAGCTATTATTATTGTCAATCCAGAAAATAATAATAAAAATTTTAAAAAAAATATTTCAATTAATAAATTATTAAATCGAATCAATAAATATACACCAGCTGTAACTAAAGTTGATGAATGAACTAATGCAGAAACAGGAGTTGGAGCTGCTATAGCAGCAGGTAATCAAGAACTAAAAGGAATTTGAGCTCTTTTAGTCATAGCTGCAATAATTAATATTAAACTAATAATCTTTATTGAAAATTCATTATTTATAAAATTTAAATAAAAAATATAATTTCATCTACCATAATTTATTATTCAAGAAATTGATATTAAAATTATTACATCCCCAATACGATTCCTTAAAGCTGTTAATATACCAGCATTATAAGATTTAATATTTTGATAATAAATTACTAAACAATAAGAAACTAATCCCAATCCGTCTCAACCTAATAAAATTCTAATTATATTAGGACTAATAATTAATAATATTATTGAAAAAACAAATATTAAAACTAAATAAATAAATCGATTTAAATTTAATTCTGATCTTATATATCTTTTTCTGTAATAAATTACAGAAGAAGAAATTAAAAAAACAAATATTATAAATAATAAAGATATTCAATCAATTAAAATAGTTATAACAATTCTTATTGAATTTAAAGAAATAATTTCCCACTCAAAAAAAAAAATTATATTTTTTATAATAAAATAAATCATAAAAAAAAAATTTATTAATATAAAAAAAAATAAAAAAAAAAATCTAATAAAACAAATTGAATATTTTTTAATAACTTAAAATGAATTTACTTTCATATTTTTGACTCCACAAATCAATATTTTTATTTAAATTATTTAAGTAAAATCAAATTATTCCATAATCAATTTTTAAAATTAAAATATTTAAAGGTAATCAATGTAATATTAATATTAAATATTCTCGTGAAATTCCACTATAAAATCTATAAACCCCTAAATTATACTTTCCATGTTGAGTGTAAGAATATAAATATAATCTATAACCAGCTCTAAAAAAAGAAATTAATATTAATATAATTATTCTTAATCAAGATCATCTTACTAAACTATTAATCAAACTAATTTCCCCTATTAAATTTAAGGATGGAGGAGCAGCTATATTTGAAGATAATATTAAAAATCATCATAATCTTATTGTAGGTATAAAATTTATTATTCCCTTATTAAGAAATAAACTTCGTCTATTTAAACGTTCATAATTAATATTTGATAAACAAAATATACCTGAAGAACATAATCCATGACCAATCATTAAAATATATGAACCGTAATATCCCCAATAATTTATTGTTATAATCCCTCCAATAACAATTCTTATATGAGCAACTGATGAATAAGCAATTAAAGATTTTATATCAATTTGACAAAAACATTTTAAACTAATATAAAATCCACCAATTAAGCTAATTACTACTCAAATATACCCAATTTTTATATTAATTTTTTGTAAAATAATTATTATTCGTAATAATCCATACCCCCCTAATTTTAATATAATTGCAGCTAAAATTATAGATCCAGAAACTGGGGCTTCTACATGAGCTTTTGGTAATCATAAATGTACAAAATATATAGGTATTTTTACTAAGAAAGCTATAATTAATCTTAAATATAAAAAAATTAAATCATAATCAAAAAATTTTATTATATATATCATTATAAAGTTTATTTTTTGATAAATAAAAAAAATTCCTATTAATAATGGTAATGAAGCAATTAATGTATAGAATAATAAGTATATACCTGCTTGAATTCGTTCAGGTTGATAACCTCAACCTATAATTAATATTAATGTTGGAATTAATCTACTTTCAAAAAATAAATAAAATATAAATAAATTTATTGTACTAAAAGTTAAATATAATATTATTATTAAAAAAATAAGATTAAATAAAAATAATTTTTCAAAAAAATTATTTTTATTTAAATTTTCTCTTGCTATAATTATTAAAAAAGTAATTCAAATTCTTAAAAGAATTAATCCATAAGAAATTATATCACATCCTAAATTATAACTTAAATTACAAAAATTTATAATATTTATATTTATATTTATAAATATAAATATTATTATTATAAAAACATACTGAATTAATCAAAATATATTTTTCTTTAAACATAAAGGTATTAAAAAAATCATTATAAATAAAAATTTTATCATTTAAATTAAATTAAAGCTTTGAAAATAATCATTTCCATGTGTACGAATTATAGAAACTAAAATTGATAAACCTAAAGCACCTTCACAAACTGTAAAAACTAAAAATACTATTAATATATATATATTATAATCAATTATTATTAAATATAATAATATAAAAAAAAACATTCTTAAAACAATAAATTCTAATCTTATCAATACAATTAATAAATGTTTATGTTTAGAAACAAAAATTATATTGCCTATAAAAAATATAATTAAAATTAATAATATTATATTTATCATTTGTTTTTATAGTTTAAAAAAAACTTTGGTCTTGTAAATCAAAAATAAGATTTATCTTTAAAAACTTCAAAGAAAAAGATGATCTTTATCAATAATCTCCAAAATTATTATTTTTTTTAAAACTATTCCTTGAAATTATAAAAATTATTTATTCAAATTTTATTTTTTTTTTATGTTTTTTTATACTTTTTACAAATCACCCTCTAGCTATAGGTATAATAATTTTAATTCAAACATTATTAATATGTGCTTTATCAGGAATATTTATTAATACTTACTGATTTTCTTATATTTTATTTCTTATTTTCTTAGGAGGATTATTAGTTTTATTTATTTATGTTTCAAGAATTGCTTCTAATGAAATTTTTAAAATTAATTTTATTAATAAAATATTATTTTTTATATGTTTTATTTATTCATTATTTATAATATTTTACTTTAAAAATAATCTTTTCTGAATAAATTTTTATTTTAATGATGAAATAAATAATTTATTTAATAACTTTTTATTTTTTAATAATGAATATAACTTTAATTTATCTAAATTATATAATAAACAAACTTATTTTTTAATAATATTATTAATTATTTATTTATTTATTACATTAATTGCAGTAGTTAAAATTACTAATATTTTTTTTGGCCCTATCCGATCTATCTTATAATATTACAAATGTTAAATAATTTTTTTAAACCTATTCGTAAAACTCATCCAATTATTAAAATTATTAATAGATCATTAATTGACTTACCTTCACCATCTAATATTTCAACATGATGAAATTTTGGGTCATTATTAGCTATCTGTTTAATAATTCAAATTATTACAGGATTATTTCTAACAATATATTATTCAGCTAATATTGAATTAGCTTTTTTTAGAGTAAATTATATTTGTCGTAATGTAAATTATGGATGATTAATCCGAACCTTACACGCCAATGGAGCATCATTTTTTTTTATTTGTGTTTATTTACATATTGGACGAGGAATCTATTATGAATCTTTTAATTTAAATTTAACCTGAATAGTTGGCGTAATAATTTTATTTTTATTAATAGCTACAGCTTTTATAGGATATGTATTACCCTGAGGACAAATATCTTTTTGAGGAGCAACAGTTATTACTAATCTTCTTTCAGCAATTCCTTATTTAGGAACAATATTAGTCAACTGAATTTGAGGAGGATTTGCAGTTGATAATGCCACTTTAACTCGATTTTATACTTTTCATTTTTTACTTCCTTTTATTATTTTAATAATAACTATAATTCACCTTCTTTTTCTTCATCAAACAGGATCTAATAATCCTCTAGGAATTAATAGAAATATTGATAAAATTCCTTTTCATCCATATTTTACTTTTAAAGACTTAATTGGATTTATTATTTTAATTTTTATTTTAACATTATTAACATTAATTAATCCATACCTATTAGGCGATCCAGATAATTTTATTCCTGCTAATCCTTTAGTTACTCCTATTCATATTCAACCAGAATGATATTTTTTATTTGCCTATGCTATTCTACGATCTATTCCTAATAAATTAGGAGGTGTTATTGCTTTAGTTATATCAATTTTAATTCTTATTATTTTACCTTTTACATTTAATAAAAAAATACAAGGAATTCAATTTTATCCTATTAATCAAATTTTATTCTGAAATTTAATTGTAATTATTATTCTTTTAACTTGAATTGGTGCCCGACCAGTTGAAATACCTTATATTATTACAGGACAAATTTTAACCTTAATTTATTTTTCCTATTTTATTATCAATCCAATTTTAAATAAATTTTGAGATAAATTAATTTTTTAATTAATGAGCTTGTAAAAGCATTTGTTTTGAAAACTTAAGAAAGAATTTTTTATTCTATTAATTTTATACTAAATTTATTTTTAAATTAAAATTATTTTTAATCCTAAAAAAAAAATTAAATAATTTAATGAAATTGGTAAATATCTTTTTCAACATAAATATATTAATTTATCATATCGATATCGTGGTAAAGTACCTCGAACTCAAATAAAAAAAAAAGATATTAATACTAACTTTAAATAAAATATAAAATTTAATTCATATCCTCCTATATAAATAATAATAAATAATAATCTTATGAATAAAATTCTAGAATATTCAGCTAAAAAAATTAATGCAAATCCACCTCTTCTATATTCAATATTAAACCCAGAAACTAATTCTCTTTCCCCTTCTGCAAAATCAAAAGGTGTTCGATTTGTTTCAGCTAATATAGAAGAAAAAAAACATAATGATAAAGGTAATATTAAAAAAATAAATCAAATTAAAATTTGATATTTATTAAAAATTACTAAATCTAAATTCATAATTAAAATAATTCTTGATAATAAAATTAAAGATAATCTTACTTCATAAGAAATTGTTTGAGCCACTGCTCGTAACCCTCCTAATAATGAATAATTTCTATTGGAAGACCAACCAGCAATTAATAATGTGTATACCCCTATTCTTGTACAACATAAAAAAAATATTACACCTAAATTATATGTAAATATATTAAAAAAATAAGGAATAATTGATCAAATAATTAAAGATAATATAAATCCAATAATTGGAGAAAAATAGTAAGAAAAATAATTTGAATAATTTAAAAAAACTTGTTCTTTAGTAAATAATTTAATTGCATCACTAAAAGGTTGTAAAATTCCCATAAATCCAACCTTATTTGGCCCTTTACGAATTTGAATATATCCTAAAACTTTTCGTTCTATTAAAGTTAAAAAAGCTACTCCAATCAAAACTCCAACTATTAAAATTAATATACCAATTAATATATTTAATATATCTATATTTATAATTACTATTTATATAATAATTATATTATATATTTATGAATTCTAAAATCATTACATTTTTCTGCCAAAATAGTATACAATAAATTTAATAATATTCTATAAATAAATTAAATTATTTAAAATATTTGATCCTTTCGTACTAAAATATTTGTATTTTATAAAGATAGAAACCAACCTGGCTCACACCGGTTTGAACTCAGATCATGTAAGATTTTAATGATCGAACAGATCAAAACTTTAAACTTTTGCATTTAACTTTTATCTTAATCCAACATCGAGGTCGCAAACTTTATTTTTTATTTGTACTAAAAAACAAAATTACGCTGTTATCCCTAAGGTAATTTTTTCTTATAATCAATAATATTGGATCATATAATTCACTTATTTATGTTCTTATTTAAAAAAAGTTTTTTTAATTTTTCTATCACCCCAATAAAATAATTTTAAAAATTTTAATTTTTAATTATATAATTAATTATAATTATCAAAATTATAAAACTCTATAGGGTCTTCTCGTCTTTTATAACCATTTTAGCTTTTTAACTAAAAAATTAAATTTTATCAATAAAATAGAGACAGTTTATATTTCATCAAATCTTTCATACAAGTCTTCAATTAAAAGACTAATGATTATGCTACCTTTGTACAGTCAATATACTGCAGCCCTTTAATTTTTAAATCAGTGGGCAGATTAGACTTTAAATTATTTTCAAAAAGACATGTTTTTGATAAACAAGTGAATATAAATTTTTGCCGAATTCCTTTAAATTAATTTAAATTTTTATTTATTTTTTTTTATTTTTAATATACTAATTTTATCATTATTTCTATTTTTTTCTTATTAAAAAATATTTTTTTATAAAAAATTAAATTTTATTTTAAATTTTAATTTTATAAAAATTATTTATAATAAATTATAATTTTTAAACAATTTAAATTTTAAAATTTTTTACTTTTTTTTAATAATTATAATTTTTTAAATTAAAGCTTATCCCTTAATATATTTAATTTTAAAATCTTTTAATTAATTATATTTTTAAATTAATTAAAAAATTTTCTAAATTATAAATTAAATTTTTTTCTAAAAAAACTAGATATATTAGAAAACGATTAACATTTCATTTCTAATTAATTATTTAAAATAATTATACAACATTAACTTTTTTAATTAATTAACTCTTTCTAATTCGAGATTTTATTATTTATTAAATATTTTTTAATAAACTCTGATACACAAGATACAATAAATTAAATTTACTTTTTAAATATTTTCTTTTCATATTTATTTCAAATTTCTTTTATAATACTATTTTTCTATAAAATTTATTATTTTTTCTAAAAAATACTTTAATTTCATTCCATTAAAAATTTTTTTATTATTTTTTATTTTATTAATTTATCCACTCAAATTAATTAAAATTTTAATATCTTTTCAATGTAAATGAAATACTTATCCAAGCTCCAATTTGTTCATTCTAGAAACACTTTCCAGTACCTCTACTTTGTTACGACTTATTCCAATTTTTAAATGAAAGTGACGGGCAATATGTACATATTTTAATTATTAATCATTTTAATAAACTAATTAAAATTACATTTAAATCCACCTTCAATTAAATTTTACAAAATTTTTATTCATTTAAATATATTTATTGTAATCCATCTTAAACTTAATTATAATCTGCATCTTGATCTGAATTAATTTCTATTTTTAAATTTTAAAATATTATTTTTATTTAAAAATATTTTTTTAACAATGATATACAAAATAATTAATTAAGTAAATTTATTCGTGGATTATCAATTACTAGACAGATTCCTCTAAATGAACTAAAATACCGCCATTTTATTTAAGTTTCAATATATATTATTTACTATTTTAGTATTTTTATTAAAATTTTTATAATAGGGTATCTAATCCTAGTTTATTATTTAATTTATTAAATCATAATTTTTTTTAAATTTTTATAAAATTAAAATTTCACTTAATAATTTTATTTTTAATTTATTTATTTATATTAATTATAAACTGAAAAAATTTAATTCAACTTTTGTTTAACCGCAACTGCTGGCACAAAATTAGTTATTAATTTTTATATTACTAAATCTTAATTTCTTAAATTTTTAATTTTAATTACTACAATTAAATATACTTAATTATTATTAAAATAATTAAAATTTTATATTAAAATTTATATGTAAAATAAATAAATAAGTAAATTATTTAAAACATAAAAATTTTATTTTATTTAATATAATTTATACTTATACATTTTTTTTTTTTTTTTTTTATATAAAATATTTAATTATATGTACAATAATTTTATATTAAATAATTAATAATAATTAATAAATTTTTACTAATTTCCTTTATTTTTTTCATAATATTAAATTTAAAAATTAAATTAGATATAATTTTTTATTATTCATTTAAATAAAAAAAAATTATAAAAATTATATTTAATTTAAAAAAAATTAATAATATATATTATATATATATAAATATATTAATATATATATGTATATATTAATTTATTTTTTAACCATAATTTATATTTTTTATAATAAAA